ACAGATGTAGAAATAGAAACAACTTCCGAAACAAAGGGGACTAAACAGGAACAAGAAGAATCCACTGAAGAAGATCCTTCTCCTTCTCTTTTTTCGGAAGAAAAGGAGGATCCGGACAAAATGGATGAAACAAAAGAGATCCGAATGAATGGAAAGGGAAAAACAAAGGATGAATTCCACTTTAAAGAGACACGCTATAAAAATAGACCAATTTATGAAACTTCTTATCTAGATGGGAATCAAGAAAATTCGAAGTTAGAAATATTTCAAGATAAAAAGGATAAAGAGATATTCTGGTTTGAAAAACCTCTTGTTAATATTCTTTTCGACTATAAACAATGGAAGCGACCATTCCGATATATAAAAAATGATCGATTTGAAAATGCTGTAAAAAATGAAATGTCACAATATTTTTTTCATACGTGTCAAAGTGATGGAAAAGAAAGGATATCCTTTACGTATCCGCCAAGTTTATCAACTTTTTTTGAAATGATACAAAGAAAGATGTCTTTTTTTACAATAGAAAAGATTTCCTATAATGAACTGTATAATCACTGGAATTATACCAATGAACAAAAAAGGAAGAACATAAGCAACCAATTTTTAAATAGAGTCGAAATTCTAGACAATAGATTCCTTCCTCTGGATATAATCGAAAAAAGAATTAGATTGTGTAATTGTAATAATGAGACTAAACAAGAATATTTACCTAAAATATGTGATTCTTTATTTAACGGACCCTTTCGCGGACAAATCAAAAAACTATTTTTACTCCCAATCATAAAAACTTCTCTAGCTATAAAACATTACATAGAGACAATTTGGATAAATAAGATTTATGGCATCCTTCTTACTACCAATTACACAGAATTTTACCATAAATTCAATTTATTTGATCGAAAATCATTATCAACAGAAATGAGTTATTTCTTAAACATAATTAGCAAGTTTGGAGGAAAATCAACATCAAATTTTAATTTGAAAGGACTTTATTTATTTCCGGAAAACAAAGAAGTAAGAATTAATCCAGAAGATCCAATTCAAATTTTAAAATTTTTAATCAATGCAGTTATAACTGATACTAAGGATAAAACAATTAGCAAAGAATATATTGGAATAAAAGAAATAAATAAAAAAGTTCCTCGATGGTCATATAAATTAATCGACGAATTGGAACAACAGGAAGTAGCAACTGAAGAAAGTGGGGCAGAGGATTATCAAATTCGTTCACGAAAAGCCAAACGTGTCGTAATTTTTACTAATAGTCCGGAGAATACCGATACTAATGAAAAAGAGACTGATAATTCTGATCAAGCTGAAGAGGTGGATTTGATACGTTATTCACAACAACCGGATTTTCGTCGAGATATAATAAAAGGCTCTATACGAGCTCAAAGGCGTAAAATAATTATTTTGGAACTGTTTCAAGCAAATGTGTATTCCGCCCTTTTTTTGGATAGAGTAGACAAACCTCCCCTCTTTTCTTTTGATATCCCCGATCTAATGAAAATAATTTTTATAAATTTGATTTGGAAAAAGAATAAATTCAAAATTTCGGATCATACAAAGGAAAAGACAAAAGAAAGTGAGAAAGAAGAGAAGGCCAAAAGAGAAATAGACAAAAAAGCGGAGAAAACTCGTATAGAGATAGGGGAACTTTGGGATAGCATTATATTTGCTCAAGTAATAAGAGGTTTTGCATTAGTAATCCAATCAATTCTTAGAAAATATATTATATTACCTTCATTAATAATATCTAAAAATCTTGTTCGTATACTCTTATTTCAATCTCCCGAATGGTCCGAAGATTTAAAGGATTGGACTAAAGAAATCCATATTAAATGTACCTATAATGGCGTTCAATTATCAGAAAAAGAATTTCCGAAAAACTGGTTAACAGACGGTATTCAGATAAAGATTCTATTTCCTTTTCGTCTGAAACCTTGGCGCAGATCTAAGTTACGATTCCCTAATAAAGATCCAATTCAAAAGAAAGGGAAAAAACAAAAAAATGATTTTTGTTTTTTAACAGTTTGGGGAATGGAAACTGAATTACCTTTTGGTTCTCCCCGACAACAAATCTCATTTTTTGAACCCATTTTAAAAAAATTAAAAAAAATAAAATTAAAATTGCAAAAAAAATGTTTTCTAGTTCTAAGAGTTTTAAAAGAAAGAACAAAATCTTTTCTAAATGTATTAAAAGAAACAAAAAAATGGGTCATCAAAAGAATTCTCTTTCTAAAAAAAAGAATCAAAGAACTCTCAAAAATAAACCAAATTCTATCATTTGGATTGAAAAAAATAGAAAGATATAAATTGAGTGAACCTAAAAAAGAAAAAAATTCGATAATCCATAATCAAATTATTCCCGAATCGTCTATTCAAATTCGATTTTTGGATTGTGCAACTTACTCATTGACAGAAAAAAAGATTCAAAATTTAACTAATAGAACAAACACAATCATAACTGAAATAGAAAAAATGAAAAAAGATAAGCAAATAGGGTTTCTAACTCGAGAGATAAATATTAGCCCGACCAAAATAAGTTATGAAGATAAAAGATTAGAATCACCAAAAAACATTTGGCGGATATTAAAAAGAAAAAATCTTCGATTACTGCGTAAATTACATTTTTTTTTTAAATTTTTGATTGAAAAACTATACATATATATCTTTCTATGTATCATTATTATATTTAGAATCATTGCGGAGCTTCTTCCTAAATTAAAAAAAAAAAATTTGAATAAATACATTTACAATAATGAAGCAAATCAAGAAAGAATTGATAAAACAAATCAAAGTATAATTAACTTTATTTTGACTATAAAAAAGTCACTTTGTATTATTAATAAAGATTCACATATTTTTTGGGACTTATCTTACTTGTCACAAGCATATGTATTCTACAAATTCTCACAAATCCAAGTCAGTAACTTATATAAGTTAAGATCTGTCTTTAACTATTACGGAACATCTTTCTTTCTTAAGAATGAAATAAAAGAGTATTTTGTTGGAACGCAAGGAATATTTGATTCCGAATTAAGACAACATAAAAACCTTCGAAATTCTTTAATTAATGAATGGAAAAACTGGCTAAAGGTTCATTATCAATATGATTTATCTCAGATTAGATGGTCTAGATTAATATCACAAAAATGGCGAAATAGAGTCAATCAATATCAATGTCGTATGACTAAAAATAAAGATTTAAACAAATTTGATTCATATGAAAAAAACCGATTCATTCAATATGAAAAACAAAATTATTTTGAAATAGATTCATTACTAAAAAAGAACAAAAAATTAAAAAAACAATATCAATATGATCTTTTATCGTATAAATCTATTAATTATGAAGATGAAAAAAACTCATATATTTATGGATTGCCATTACAAGTAAATAAGAACAAAAAGATTTCTTATACTTACACACCTAAACGTAAACTATTTGATATGATAGAAGGTATCCTTATCAATAATTATCGAGTAGAAAATAATAGTATAGATATAAAAAAAAGTCCGGATCGAAAATCTTTTTATTGGAAAATTATCCATTTTTGTCTTACAAAGAAGATTGATATTAAGGCTTGCGTTAATATTGATACCATCACTAAGAGGAATCAAAATACTAAGATTAGTGTTAATAATTATCAAATAATCGATAAATTTGATAAAAAAAAAAAAGGTCTTTTTTATCTCACGATTCATCAAGAAATTCACCCATTCAATCAAAAACAAAAAAAGTCTCTCGCTGATTGGATGAGAATGAATGACGAAATACTAAGTCGCCCCATATCGAATCTTGCATTTTTGTTATTCCCAGAATTTGGGATATTTTATAATACATATAAGATTAAACCCTGGGCCATACCAATCAAATTACTTCTTTTCAATTTTAATGTAAACCAAAATGTTAATAAACATAAAAGCATCACTGAAAAGAAAAAAATATCTCTTTTTTTATTTTCGAAAAAAAAAACTCTTAAGTTAGAAAATAGAAATCAAGGAGAAAAAGAATTAGTCGAAAAACCATATATTAAATCCGCTCTCTCAAACCAAAAAAAAGATGGTGAACAAAGTTCTCCGGGATCAGACATGAAAAAACGTAGAAACAAAAAGCAATACAAGACTAACATAGAAGCAGAGCTTGAGTTTTTCTTAAAAAAGTATTTGCGTTTTCAATTGAGCTGGAATGATTCTTTAAATCAAAGAATAATCAATAACATAAAAGTATATTGCCTCCTCCTTAGACTGAACAGTCCAAACGAAATTGCTATATCCGCTATTCAAAGAAAAGAAATGAATCCGCATATTCTGATGATCCAGAAGGATTTAACTCTTACAGAATTTCTAAAAAGCGGAATATTTATTATCGAACCAGTTCGTCTGTTTGTAAAAAATGATGGACAATTTTATATATATCAAACCATAGGTATTTCATTGGTTCATAAGAATAAGCACCAAATTAATCAAAGATACCCAGAAAAAAGTTATGGCTATGCTGACAAGAATAAGAAGAATTTTTATGAATCCATTGGAATACATCAAAAAATGACTGGAAATATAGACAAAAATCATTATGATTTGCTTGTTCTTGAAAATATTTTATCCCCGAAGCGTCGTAGAGAATTGAGAATTCAAATCTTTTTGAATTATAGGGATATAAACAGTATCTATAGAAATACAGTATTTTTCAATGGAAATAGGATAAAAAATTGCGTGTTGAATAAAAAAAAAAATCTTGATAACGATAAAAAGAAACTAATTAAATTAAAGTTTTTTCTTTGGTCCAATTATCGATTAGAAGATTTAGCTTGTATGAATCGCTATTGGTTTGATACCAATAATGGTAGTCGTTTTAGTATGACCAGGATTCATATGTATCCGCGATTGCAAATTTATTAATGGTACATTTTTACTATATTCTCGAGTATATGAAGACAAAGAAATAAACATACCCATTATCTTACATTTCATTCTGATACACAATACTTACTAATTTAATGAGTCATTGTATTATATTTTATATTATTAATATTAATTCGATCTAGAAATGAATCAACAAAATATTCTTATTTATTTGAAGATCTATTATTTTTTGTGAATACAGAAATAGACCATACTTTTGTATACGGTATCCGATTCGAATCCAATTAATTTTTTAAATTATATTGATTACTAAAGTAAGTAATTTTATTTGATTTTATTTGACAAAAACAAAAAATTCTTAACGAAATCAAGAGTCTTGTGTATATCAAATTCAAATGAGTGGCATTATTATTACTGATCAAGAAATATATCGATAAAAATATCTAAAAAAAAAGAGAAAGGGACGATTCATTTTTATGATAAAAAATGCATTCATTTCCATTTTTTCGCAAGAAGAAAAAGAAGAAAACAGGGGATCCGTTGAATTCCAAGTATTGAGTTTCACCAATAAAATAAGAAGACTTACTTCACATTTAGAATTGCACAGAAAAGACTATTTATCTCAAAGGGGTCTACGTAAAATGCTGGGAAAACGTCAACGGTTGCTGTCTTATTTGTCAAATAAAAATAGAGTACGTTATAAATACTTAATTAATCAATTGGGTATTCGGGAATCCAAAATTCGTTAATTTGAAAAGTCATTTTGAATTATTTGATTTATTAGATCTTGAATTTTGATGAACTTTTTTTCGTTTTGCGCAATTCATGGAAGAATGAATCGAGGAAAAACTTATGAATATACCAGCTACAAGAAAAGATCTCATGATAGTCAATATGGGCCCCCACCACCCGTCAATGCATGGTGTTCTTCGACTCATCGTTACTCTGGACAGTGAAAATGTTATTGACTGTGAACCAATATTGGGTTATTTACACAGGGGGATGGAAAAAATTGCGGAAAACCGAACAATTATACAATATCTTCCTTATGTAACTCGTTGGGATTATTTAGCTACTATGTTCACAGAAGCAATAACTGTAAATGGGCCAGAACAGTTAGGAAATATTCAAGTACCTAAAAGAGCCAGTTATATCAGAGTAATTATGTTGGAATTGAGTCGTATAGCTTCTCATCTGTTATGGCTCGGCCCGTTTATGGCAGATATTGGTGCACAAACTCCTTTCTTCTATATTTTCAGAGAAAGAGAATTTATATATGATCTATTCGAAGCTGCCACTGGTATGAGAATGATGCATAATTATTTTCGTATCGGAGGAGTAGCGGCTGATCTACCTCATGGGTGGATAGATAAATGTTTGGATTTCTGCGATTATTTTTTAACAGGAGTTACTGAATATCAAAAACTTATTACACGAAATCCTATTTTTTTAGAACGCGTTGAAGGTGTAGGCATTATTGGTAGAGACGAAGTAATAAATTGGGGTTTATCAGGACCAATGTTGCGAGCTTCCGGAATACAATGGGATCTTCGTAAAGTTGATCATTATGAGTGTTACGACGAATTGGATTGGGAAGTCCAATGGCAAAAAGAAGGGGATTCATTAGCTCGTTATTTAGTCCGAATTGGTGAAATGACAGAATCCATAAAAATTATTCAACAGGCTCTAGAAGGAATTCCGGGGGGGCCCTGTGAGAATTTAGAACTTCGATACTTTGATAGAGAAAGGTATCCAGAATGGCATGATTTTGAATATCGATTCATTAGTAAAAAACCTTCTCCTATTTTTGAATTGCCGAAACAAGAACTTTATGTAAGAGTCGAAGCCCCAAAGGGTGAATTGGGAATTTTTCTGATAGGGGATCAGAGTGGTTTTCCTTGGAGATGGAAAATTCGCCCGCCGGGTCTTATCAATTTGCAAATTCTTCCTCAGTTAGTTAAAAGAATGAAATTGGCTGATATTATGACAATACTAGGTAGCATAGATATCATTATGGGAGAAGTTGATCGTTGAAATGGTAATTGATACAACGGAAATACAAGATATTAATTCTTTTTACAGAGTGGAATCTTTAAAAGGGGTCTATGGAATTATATGGGCGCTTGTCCCTATTTTGACTCTTGTATTGGGAATCACAATAGGCGTATTAGTAATTGTATGGTTAGAAAGAGAAATATCCGCAGGGCTACAACAACGTATTGGACCTGAATACGCCGGTCCTTTAGGAGTTCTTCAAGCTCTAGCAGATGGGACAAAACTACTTTTCAAAGAGAATCTTCTTCCATCTAGAGGAGATACTAGTTTATTTAGTATCGGACCATCCATAGCAGTCATATCCATTCTGCTAAGTTATTTAGTAATTCCTTTTGACTATCGTCTTGTTTTAACCGATCTCAATATCGGAGTTTTTTTATGGATTGCGGTCTCAAGTATTGCTCCCATTGGACTTCTTATGTCAGGATATGGTTCAAATAATAAATATTCCTTTTTAGGTGGTCTACGAGCTGCTGCTCAATCGATTAGTTATGAAATACCATTAACTCTATGTGTATTATCAATATCTCTACGTGCGATTCGTTGAAACATAAACTTTTCCCTATTCCTTTCTTT